TTAGCCGCCTATCCCGAAATGAAATGGGATGGAATAGAAAGAACGCGAAGCGCTAGCGCTATAGGATTGGTTTTTTTTGGGGGGGGGGGGGATAAGCTTGCTTCTTCACAAGCTGCTTATCCCCCCCCGACCGGCAGCTGCTGGGTCTCCCCATCTCTCCTAAACTTCCCCCGGTCTTCGGCCCGAGCTGTATGAGGCAGAAACTCGTCTCACGTACGGTTCGGAGGCCGAGCCCTACCCCAGCAGTAATGGTGCGGCTTAGGTCAACTAACACAAAGAGGATACAGTTCACTCAACGATTGCCTTTGGGTTCCGAACTCCATATGGGGAAGGAGCGTTGTTGTTTGCGAGGTCTCGATCATTTACATGGACCCACTTCTCATTCCATTTGTGGGAATTTGATGATCTATAAAGGGTCCCTAACGAACGATCGGCTCATGTTTAAGCATGATGAATCACTTCGTGCCGACCTGTTGCCAATAAACTTTCCGGCCTCATATGAGAATGGAAAACTGGAGCATTTTCTGCATCGGTGGATGAAGAATCGCGAACATAATAATTTCCGGTTGACCATGTTCCCAGAAAAAAGATACTTTCGAGAAACGACGAGCACGACTGAAGTGGCTATAAATACAAATCTATTTACGGATCTATATGCTTCGATTGGAACTGGAAGTTCCAGAACAGGCGGCTGGTATACCACCATAATGAAACTGCCTTTTATTTTTTTTATTCGGATAGGATTTATGTTGGCTTCGTCGGGAGGCTCGCGTAGTTTGTTACGTCAGCTCCAAAAGGATAAGTTGCGTTGGAATCGAGAAAGTTCCGTGGAGTTCATAATTGCATAAAAGGAGAAGAAGTAGTGGCTGCGGCGCGTCGAGGCACTTCTTCGACGGTCCTCGTCCGCCCGGCCTGCCGGCCCATGAATTCTTCAGAGCGGGCCGGCAGGCCGGGCGAGACAGAATGGGCGGGCACTACTAACCAAGCCAAGCCTAGTTCTCGCCGATAGGCGCTGGTAGCTTGCTTCCAAGCCTTGCCTTATATAATAGTTGTGGCCATGGCCCGAAGGAGCCTTAAGCACTTGTACAATGCTCAAGTCAAGGCTCTGGGCAACGAGGAGGATGGAGCCTTGACTTGATATTCTATTAGTAAAGCGTGCCATATATATTGAGGGAAGGGAAAAAGGGGGTCTCTTTCCTCGCCCGATGGTAGAGGTCGATCCCCTATCACCTTCGGTGCCTCCTTGTGGTCCTTCTCTTTAGCTTTCCCTCGGCCTTTAGAGCTAGTTGATAGGCCACTTTCCACATCCGATGCATCGAGATTTCATCTTGGATTTCTAACCTCAAGCCCTATCAAGCAAGGGATTCTTCGTCGGATTCGTTCAAGCCATTGCGCATAAACAATTGGTAGAACTCCGCAACTTGTTAGGAGTGGGCGCTTTCTTGTACGCTTCTCTCCCCCCTATCCTTTAAAGCGAAGTGGAACCTTTTGAACAAGCTTTGGGTCTAAGCGGAGGGTAGAAATTTCCCCGCAACCTCGATCGCATCTTGTCTCATGTACTTCCCTTTGCCTTTCCGCTCACGCCTTGCTTGGACTTGATCCCACCAAATTGAGGCATGACCCGTGCTCAGGAATTTCACCTTCGCGCACCTCGGATAGTTCTTTCCAATCAAAGAACTTCTCCACGCTACTTAGCCAATCAAGAAAGTCCTCGGGATGCAGTCGGCCATGGAAATCGGGAACGTCCACTTGGATCCCACGATCTCCTTTATCTCGAAGCCCTTTTATTGCCCTAAAAAGAAGACCCGGCTTCTTCTTCTTTCTTTTACGAATCCGGAAAGCGAAAATCCTTTCTTCTCTTGAGTGATTGCTTGAGTTAAGCCTTCTTGACTAGTTTTGAGTCCCGATTTGAAGTCCTTGGATGATCTTTAGGGTCTTAGTACAATGGATTCCATAGGCTTTTCCCGTGCTCTTCCGAAAGAAGCATCTGGAAATGACTTGTCATGGGCTTATGCGATGAAGAATGATTTGCTCGGGAAAAAATCTTGTGCTTATGTGGATGGGTCGCTTCAATTTCCCAAGACTAGAGAAGGGGATTTTCCTACAAAAGATGAAAAGTGCTTAGCTTCAAATGGGATTACTTGTGTACTTCCTTTGAGCCCCATATACACCATCACCTCTTTTGCGACTGCTAAAGATATTTGGGATTACATAAGTAATCTTGATTCTCAGGATGATTCTCCACCTTTCTATCAGTTGCAACATGAAGAACATGCCTTAGCTTATGGGGAAAATAAAGAAAGAAGTGTGCTACACTATTTATTATTACCGAAGGCTTAGGCTTCTATGGGACCAGCTGAACATGAGGGACCCCTTTCAAAGATAGGGGCTCCGATTCTAAAGGCTCTTGTCGGGAAGAATTTCATATAACATAGAATAGCCTTATTTATAGAGTATAAAGGGGCTCTCTAAAATTTTTATGGGCTTGAGGCCTGAGTTCGAGAATGTTAGATCCTCAATTCAATTTCATTGCCTCCACCAGACATTGAAAGAGCAGTTGCTGATGTGAGATCCGAGGAGACTCGACTTGCTCCCCTTTACTAGGTTGGGTGCTGGGGGTCGATCTTCTATTACTCAGGGTGCTTCAGATCAGGTTCTTGCGGCTGAACATGCTTCGGGACATCGACCCTATGGTCAGAATCTTCAATCTGGAAGCTCCGCTGGTGCATCAGGCCAACGAGACATGTCTGCAATCGCCACTATTGCAAGAAGCCGGGTCACATGATTGCAGACTCTCGCAAGCGGCAGAATGCAAACTCTCGTCGACAGTCAGACACAGCTCATCTTGCTGCTCCCCCAGAGACGCCTACTGAATCGGAGACTTCCCAATCCCCTTACTCCATAGGGCCTCTGCTGCATTACTTCTATGATCTTAAGAGTACGCCCACGCCCGACACAGATAGTTTTACCCTACGACAGCGGAAGCAGATTCAGAGGTTGAATCCGTCTTGTCATATCTCTTCCTCCTCTGTTACAGGTATTTGCTCCCCCTTACGCTTACAACATAGGGGGCTGCTTACTTTCTTCGGGCGCATCGAAGAATATGACTGGTGATTCTTCACTTCTTTCTTCTCTTCGTTCTCCATCTAAGTTCCTTATTGTTTCAACTGCAAACTCCGAACAATTCCCTCTAGCCAGTCTTGGTACTCTCTCTCGTTATCATCGAATATGTTATGCTCTTTTTCATCTTCTCGCTCTCTCAGTGAATCTTCTTTCCGGCTTGAAAAACCAAAAAAAAAGCTTCTATTCACTTCTCTCCTACCTCCTGTCTTGTACAGGATCATGCGAGAGGCCCTATGGAGTAAGGGGATTGGGAAGGACCGTAGAGTTGGCAAGCTCTCTTTTTTGGAGAAACTTCGTTTACCTCAGTCTTTTGCCTTTTCTGCTGTGTCTGGTGTTGTTCCCTCTACTCCCCTTTTTTTGTTGTGGCATCGTAGATTAGGATAGGACATGTCTGCAGCCCACGGCTTAGATATTTTATTTCTACTGGAATGTTGGGGTCTGTACCTAAACTTGTATGGGTTGCAAGCTGGGAAAAGACTCTTCCCTTCCTTTATTAAAGAAGCTCTTTCTACTTCTCCTTTTAATCTAGTGTCCGAAGCCCATCCTGCCCCTCTGTTATCGAAAGGAGGATCATCCGTATATGTTATTTTTGACAGAACAATGAAAAAATTGACTAAAATCAAGGTTTTCCGCTCTGATTCTGGGGGGGAATATATCTCCGCTGCCTTCCGAACTCTGCTTGCTTCAACTCACTTCACTTACAAAGCGCTTTCCCAACGATCCTGCCCCCACACTCCTCAGCAGAATGGAGTTGCCGAGCGGAAGCATCGCCATATATTGGAGACAGCTCGCTCTCTCTTGCTCTCCGCTTCTGTCCCTAGTCAATTTTGGGCTGAAGCAGTTCTGACTGCCGTATATTTTTTGAACCGAATACCTTCCTCTGTCATCTCTGGTCTGTCTCTTTTTGAGAGAAGATTTTCTACCCCGCCTGACTATGAAGAGCTTCGAGTCTATCGGGAGAGGATGTGGTAGTAACCTCCGCAGCTTCGTCTAGAGCCGGGCGTCCAGCCGTGTAGGAAGACTCACCCTAGCCACTATAGCGACCCCACCCCCAACTCTAGCGGAGAAGCCCCCTCCATCCACTTCCCCTTTTCCGTGTGCCCAAAAGCCCTATAGCCCGGTTTATGAGCCCTTTTCTGATTCCCTCACCCAATCTCATGAGAAGCAAGCCCAGCAGGCCCTGCCTTAACCTGTCCCCAGACAGCCAGCCCTCACCAGGCTGCTGGCATTGCTAAATGCTCCGCCACGAAGCCCGAATACGACAGATGCGGAAGTGGCTAAGTCGGAGGAAGAAAGTAGTTGGGCAATTGTATGCACGAGGGTACATTATTAGTATTCTGAGAATTGGCAACATTTACAGAAAGGGGAAGAAAAGGGGGTAGGAATACACTTTTTTAGGTGTAGCTATACTTAAGTAGTCGGCCTAACCTTCGGTTCCCGTAACCAAGTTTTTCTTTCTCACTCCTTATGTACTTTTTCTTACTTAATCCATACTTTTTGACTTTTTCTGAAGTGTGGGGCAAAGGGCGCCCTCTACTTCTACTTCTAACTAAAGGCGAACTGCCGGCATTGCAAGCTAATAGAGAGCCCCCGCCCGTTTGAGTCGTTGCGAGCCGGAAAGCGTACCGGCAGTTTGAGTCGCGAAAGGGCCGCTTGCTTAATTATTTATATCTATATAATATATATATTATAATATAAATAATATTCAATATTCTATATAAACAAAGAGAATCTTTTTTTTTTGTTCATTCCTGGGAAGAGGAAGAAGCAGATAGAGCAAAGGCCTCCTCTTTACGTCCGCTCTTCCCGAAGTGAGCGAATTGCATGTAGAGATCCGTAGGGGCTTATAGTTTAATTGGTTGAAACGTACCGCTCATAACGGTTATATTGTAGGTTCGAGCCCTACTAAGCCTACCACCCCCTTCTCTTCACCCGATACAAGGCAGTCGAAGTCCCCGCCACCCTGCAGATCTCACTCAATCTAGCGACGGCACCTGGAACCACACTGCTGCCGCTGCCCTTCGGGCACGCCTCCTACGCTTACCACTCACCTACGCTCTTGCAGCATGCCCCCTTCGGGCAATAAATACGGCTTTCGTAATACGCGAAGCAGCTGAGCGATAGCTCTCTTCGATCGCTATATTCTTGCGATAGCGAAGGCGTGGTTCATCCTCTAAGAGAGAGTAGATGCGAAGGTTCGGATCGAAGATCTTCGCGAGACGGCCCAAGCGAAGATCGGCACTCGAAGGCTTGAGGAGCAGCCCGCAAAAGGGAAAGCCGTAGAGACGGCAGACTCGCCAGTCAGGCACACCGTGAGGCTGACTACAGCAGACCGGGAGGTTACAATTCCAGTTTTCCTGTTTCAATTTCCGGGAGTGAATGTAGGAAGTGCAGACGGTGGATCAGGTGTGAACATTCAATCAAAGGCGCCCTCTTCGATGAAGAAAGATATATATAGGCAAGTTGCCTATATATATCTATTCTTTAGTCAATACCCGTGTCCCCCTCCCTCAGGGACTTCTAAACTATGGATGGAGGGTTCCAAACCTTGTTGACTACAAGCGTTGACATACCACCGTTTGACTTTTCTTTCTTAGGGCTCGTTCGCAGCGCACTCCTATTCTCTCAACAAAGCTTCTTTAAAGGGAAGCCTTTTTTTCATTTCCTTGTTTTGTCTATTAGGTTCCCCATATTCCGAGCAGCTATATAAAATCCTAAAGGTCTCTCGAGCCTTCATCTACACAATCTTCCCATGATCCAATTTCATCAGCCCAAGTCACTGAGAATTTGCCTTCGCGGGGCACTCGTTCCCAGAGACAAGCCCCGGCTCAAATGCCTTTGCCACCGAAAAAGAAATCTTTCAACCAAAATCCACCCGGAAGGAAGTGATCCTGCATCCTTCAAGAATTCCAGGCGGATTGATCCATATCACAAATTATCCCCAAAGGAGTCGGAGTCCGGCCCCGTCAGAAGAGGACTCAGTCTCCTAACCGAGGTCTCCGTCAGAATCGTCAGAAGCTTCAGCTAGCTTATTCCCTTCACAACGTGGGCTAGTAATAGAATATTATATTACCCGCAATGACTACGACCGATTCATCTCCAGTCTCTTCCGTCGTACAGACAGTGGAAGAACAACTGACGGAAATTAGGGCAGCCTTGGCCCGACAAAATGAGATTCTAACACAAAGGGACGCCGAGATTGCAGTCCCCAAAACCCAATTAAATGCAGTCTATCGGCCCCCTACATCTGAAGAAATTTTGACATAAAAAAGAGCTGAGTTGGCAGCTCTGGAAGCACTGATAGCTGCCTCCACTCCTTTCACTTCTGCACCTCCCGCTTTTCAGCCTTATGTTCCAGCTGCACAAGCAACAGCACCTCCACCTGCTCAGTCAGGTCCATCTACTTCCGCATCAATTTGCCAACAAGAAAATCATGTCGACCTCGTGTCATGGCTTTGGTGAAGATGTCCGCAGTCTGATCATGAGACGACACGTGAGTCAAAGGTACCATTGACGAGAAGTTCTCGAATGTAGTGGCAATCGACCTCAATGTGTTTAGTGCGTTCATGGAAGACAGGATTAGAGGCGATTTGGATTGCACTGGTGTTATCAGCATGAAGTGGTGTGGGAGACTGGAGATTGACTCCAAGATCTACAAGGAGTCCTCGAAGCCATACGATTTCTGAGCTTGCAGAAGACATGGAACGATATTCCGCTTTGGTAGAGGATTTAGAGATACGTTCCTGCTTTTTGCATTTCCAAGAAATGAAAGAAGAACCTAGGAACATGCACCAGCCAGTGGTGGATCGACGAGAATCAGGACAACCTGCCCAGTCAGCATCGGCATACCCCCTGTCCTTGGCCTTCCACGGCCCTCTGTTCAAGTACCTCTTCTTCTACTCGAGCCTCGGCAGAGCGTTTTTGATCTCATTCGTATTCTAACGAATTCTAAAGGACTCTTTCATATTGCACCGGTGCTGGAAAAGATTGTACTCTTCCCTACCGAGACAACAGACACTCTTCAACGGATCCTCCTTGAATCAACTAGTAGATCACCTTTTCTTAAGGTTTCGTACTACTACTCAAGTGATACGTGAATTGCTCAGGAGAAGTTTAGCTAACCGGAAGGAAATCGTGATAAAGTGCGGTTCGAAATTCAATAGAAATCTGTAAAGTTGTTCAATTGATCCATCAAGGATTAAAGGGAGCTGGACCAAGCCATCCTGATCGTCCCATACCTTTGAAAGCCAGCCCACCGCATTCGGAATCACAAGAATAGCGAACTGGAGCGAGCCTATATAATAGAATGGTTGCAAATTGTAAAAAACCCAACATCGATCATCAGAGGGATAGTAGCGGACGAGACAAGCTCCTGCGTCTACAACAGATCCTGCAGTTTCAGCTTCGACCCCAGCGGCTACTTAAGCTGAAGCGCCTGTTCAAGGGAAGGGTTCCAAACCAGCCTTAGAACCAACCTTAGACCGAACCCAGAAGCAACCAGAAGAGAAAGCCCCCAACTCAACTCCCCGAGACAGCTATTGGCATCAGGGGGCAGCGATGACCAGGACCCGCACCCCCGGAAAAAGCTAAAGGCTCTCGTTCGGAAACCACCCCTCCCTATAAAGCCTTCCCCTCGTTTAAAGAAAGCCCTCTCTGTGAGCTAGACAGCGAGTCAGCATTCGTCCAACTATTTAGGTCCATGATCCCTCGCCCCGGTCTCTAGATGAGAGGATTCTTTTCCACCGACACCGGATCCCTTTGGCTCAGACACCCATACGATGGAAGAAAGGTTTTTTGAGGGATTGATATATGTTCATAACCGGACTTCCCGCTAGCACGCCCCACTCTTAACTGCATAAGAAATCGAACCCGAAACTAAGGCTGTGGCGGTTTTTATTACTGCGTGTCCGCCAGCCAGTAAGTGCTTGGCCCCGGGCATTGATTAAGTGAGAGAGGAGTCAACTCGATCACTCAGATGTGGGGAACAGCCGGATTGGGTTGGTAATGAACTTGAGTGGGCGAGGGAAAGGGAACCGGGGGACAGGTCTTTTTACGGCCTTTTGATCATGATGCATCATGAACGTGCCAATATGTGATCGGGGCGAGCGGTGGTTAGATATAGGGGCGGCTTCGCCGGCTTGGATTGGAAGGAAGGGCTTCGCTTTTTGAGGCCGGTTTGGATGAGCGTGGGCAAGTTCGGGATTCGCTATCGCTTTCGGCTTGGAGCGGCTCACCCCCCTTGTCACTTAAAGGGAAAGCAAGAGAAGGGGGCCTGCTGGAAACCTTCGCCTTCGGCTCCATACTGATCACCTGGCCTCGGAAAGACCTGAGCCTTCCGGTTTATTGCTATATAAAAGCTTTCCAACCAAGCCGAGATGTTCGCCTCGATGCGGTAGATAAGTGGATAGGTTCGCGATAGGAGGACTGGCCCTTCACTTGCATGGGATAGCGAAGCCGCTCCTTCACTATTGCAGAGCGGCTTGTCTGTCTCATGGCAGGCAATTTCCTTTTTGCTGTCTACTTTATAAGCTCCTTTTTGCATGCGCTCTACTTGCCGCAGGTCAACTCAGCTTATGTACTAAGCGAAGCCACCTTCGGCCCTGAGCTCTCATCAAAGCCGCCCTCCCCCCTATCTCTAAAGGGGAGGGCCATGAGCTTACTTCGAGTATTTATGACTCTGGTGGCAACACGTGACAGGCGAATGACATGATTCTCGAGGAGTTCCACGACGGCCGGCCATGTGATGATGCATCAAATAGATGCAAGGGTTGATGACTCAGCAGGTCCTTGTATGGACTGATTAAGTTCCCCACTGGGAGAGCTTTAGAGGGAATAGGGGTGGACATCCATATGGGCTTCATGTGATTCGAAGCCAACCACTATGTATTGCAAGAAACTCCTATGCGTAGTTATGTATACCTAATGACAGCCTCTTAACACTTACCTGCCTAAACCAAGCAAGATTCTTGAATCAATCCATTACCAGCAAGATACGGCTCAGCCAAAAAACGTGAGCGCCCCTGCGCGAGCTGCAATCAAACTAAAGCGCGTTAGCTAGGCCGTTTTCAATAAGGGGCGCGTTAGCGCTGCTTTACTAATAACATAGAAAGGGCTTTTCTCGCTTGTTTAGTAAAGTCAAGCTTTGGCTTCGTTCCACTTCCTTAACGGACCTACGGACTAGCTAAGGTTTACTTACATAGTTGTTCTTTCTTTTCGCAATTTCAAGTTAAAGCTAGCGTTTTTCAGCTTGCTGTTTGCTTTGGTCGAGTAGCTTTCTTCCTTCGCTTTTGAATGAAATCAACAGTAAGAGTAAGTAAGTGTTCTCTTTCTTTCCTCTGCTTATTCCGCCCAACGAATCGGCTTTCCGCTCGACCAAATAGTCAAATGTCCGGTTAGGATATGTGGGGAAGAAGCTCCTAGCATATTTCAGGATGACTTTCGTTTCATATTCCAGTCTTGCAAGATCCGAATAGGATTGAAAGGCTATGAATGTCGAATGGTCCCATAGGCACTTTCGCCCGCCCCTGAATAAGCAGTAAGGCGTGGGCGCGTTGGAACGATCCCGCTTTGAAAGCTCCACCTCGGGAGAATCAGTTTCGCCGGTCCAGTGACTTGGCATACAAAGGCGAGTAGGGTTCTCCTCCATGTGGTGCACTCCCGCTTCTTCATACCCGGAAAAAATGGGAGCAGCTCCAAGGGACAGCTTTTTGCTGCCGGATGAAGGTCTTACGTCGGCTAAGAAGACGGAAAATTCCATCTTTTTTGCGGTTCTGGAGATCGGGGAGAGAAAAGTGCGCCCCCCCTATTTTTAGTGGGTGCTCGCAAGGTCAAAGTCAAAAATTCTATTCTTTCATTAATACAGGGGTAGGGGGAATAA